ATAGATCTTTCGCCTTTACTCCCTGTCTCAAATTGATTAGCTTTTTCTTTCGCTTGGTTCGCCCCTTGTTGTGTTGCATTTTGTGATCCGTAGCTTCAGTCTGCCTTTTTTGGATAGCCGGGACCTGGCGTTGATTTCCGATTTCCATTGTTATGTCAGCTCCAGGTTTTGGGCAGCCATCTGGTTAGTTCAGCTATCACTGCTGGAAGCCCCTGCGTACTCCCCGTCTGCCTATCTCACACTCCCAAAGCATATTTTTATTTCATATTTCATTTTCCTTTCCTGCATCTTTTTTTCTATCCATAGGTTGGCTTCGTGCAGATAGATCTTTGCCGGGGGAGATTGGTGCTCCTTGAGGTATGCCTTTCCGGTGGGTTGTTCCTTTATCTGTCTTTTCCATCCAGTGCCCGCACTGCGTCAGAAAATCTTCGTCTTCGATCTCTCTTCGCAACGCAATAAAGAAGTCTAACAGTTTCTCTCGACATCTGTCTTTTATCTCATATCTATAAGCAGCGTTCACTATAAAGCCTACGCCCGTCCATTCCTTTCAAGCTTGATCCTGCCCCCCTTAGACTCGTTACCTTGTTCGACTGAACTCGTTGGCTCCGTGCTCTATTCGGTCGGAACCCTGTTCGAGAACCTTCTCTCATAGATTCCCTTCACCAAGTCATCGCTAGCAATCAGCTCTTATCCCTTGGTGTCAAAGGGCGAATTTCTTTCTTGTCTTGCCCAAAAACTTTCTTTATTCTCATTGGAGAAAGACTCTCCCGCGGCAAGGTTTTACACATGGGGCCAGCTGCTTTCTTTATCTCGCTTGCCGTTAGTCCGTCTAGCGCCTTTCGGTTGGGGTCCGCCCCGGGGGTTAGAACGCTTGGGTTATTTTTCGAGTATCGAAGGCAGTCAACGTGTCAGCCATTCTTCTCCTATTAGACTTGTAAATCCTTTGCTCTTTTTCCTTCTCTCTTCCAGTTCTCTCCCTATACTTTATTTGACAGGGGCGGAGCACTCTATCAATAACAAGAAAAAAGTAGCAATTCAGTTTCAAATGGTTTGAGCTTGGAAGCAACCTGCTATCTATCAATAGGCGAGAACAGACTGCTTCGCCTATCTATTATGGCCGGCTTGAAGACATCAGAGGAAAGACCATCATCTCTATCCGGGTACGATCATAGCTTCATTCATTCGTTGAACCTTGGGGATAACCATTAGCATTGAGGTCAATGACCACACCACCTCTATCATACATACGACATTACACGAAGCGAGAGTGCATGGTCAACACACACCTAAAGCGCCTACGTTCCGTTTGCAGCCACAACCTAACTTGCACGAGATTCAGGGAATTTTAGTTTCCAGTCGGCATTCGAAACTTCCCTATCCCAGCCTCTCTCGTTTGATGTTTAAGCCATGACCATGGACAAAAGAAGATAGCCCAACGTCCTTGGAATCCTTTAATCCAGAGCGAGGATTACGGCCAGGTCTCTTCAAGAGCCATATCTCTTTGTTCTTTGCCCTGGCCCGGCTCACTGATTTTTCTTTCTTCCTCAGCAATTCAAGTGACTCACGTTGTTAGGTCACGAGCGATCTAAACCTCTTCTAGCCTTGTGAGGCACCATTTCCAAGTGGCTTATTCGTAGCCGGAGAAGGGACAAGTGCCTTCAGTTAGTAAGGGGGATGTGTAAGCGGGTTACGAACCATTCGTATAGCGAGTTCATGTGCTTGCAGTTGTCTTACTATTGCCAGAACCTTTATCTTATTCGGGAAAGGGGAAATGCTTTCCGTTCTAGCTTTCGATTCCTTCCTTGCTCTTTCTTTGGCCTTAGCATTCCATCAGAAAGCTGTCCAGTCTCTTTGCTCTCGGTCTCAGTCTGATAGTGGTCCATCCCTCGTAGGTAAAGTTGGAAATTGAGTTATCCCAGGCGTAGAAGTGCGATTTCCTAACATCTACCTAACCAACAACGACTACCCTTAACTAAGTCAAGAAAGGGATGCGTTTCCCCTGTCGGGCCCACCGAAATAAACCTGACGCACTTTGGTTTAAGGCTAGAAAAATACATTGGGTGTAATCGCTCTGGTTCGCTCAGATCCTGCTCTTCATTGAGTTGGCTTCTCCGGAGGGTCCTCGCTTTGTCTAGACAGCGGTACAAGCAGTCCCCTCGTTGGAAGACCTATTTTGAATTTCATAAGCTTTTTTTTTATATGAACTATATCCACTACACAGACTTTCCGATACAGAAAGAGAAAAATCGCCTACCAAAAGACTTTTTTTCGATCTCCATTCTCTAACGAATATCTCTTTTCCAGTAGATCTATATTCTCTGGAAGATCATTATGATAAAATGGGTGGAGAAAAATGAGCAACTACCATTTGCATAGACCAATCCTTGACCTCGATCGAATCCCCCAAGCTCACTCGAAAGCCACATCAAGCAACCCTGGAAAAGCACTCGGAAAGCAAAATTGAAAAAAACAAGTGAAAATTATGCCTATATATGAAGCTATGCATAAAGTTCATACTCATCTGTTGACGGAAGAGAGCCTGGGTTGCCAACCTTTGCTTTTTGTTGTGCATGAAGGGAAAGTCAGTCCGGGTATGAAGGCTACGCAAGAGTTTTATTTTCCGCGGATGACGAGGCTTTGAGTTCCTATTACGGCAGCTAGCTGAGACAGAGACCTTTGACCTAGGAGATGACCTTTTTGCCCAACGAATTGAACACCGCCGGAGTCAGCTAAAAGTTCACTCTTACGCTGAAGCTCCTGGTTAAATTGCGGAGTCTGAAACTACAAGGGACGAATCAACTTAAACTAACTCCTAAACTCAAAAAGAATCTAGCCGGAAACGCTAACTTTGAGTTCTTTCAGATTCCTCTTCACTGACTATTTTAGGAGACATTCCTCTCTAGCTTGGCTCTAGGAAAAAACCTGAAACTCCTAGTGAGGCTGACTCTTGGCTACTTACTTCAAAGTAGTGGAAAGAAGTGACCCGCAGAGGCTAGAGCGTTTCACTTGTACTTCTATAGAAAATCAAACTATTTATTCTATAGCCTCCCCTTGGGGCGCATCGCACCCTTCGCTATGTTCTTAAACGAATGAGACAGCACTCGCTCAGATGTCCTGTCTTCCCTTCGACTTGTCTAGGCTTCATCCCCGAAAGATCAACTGGCGCAAGACAAGCATCGTCGGCAATCAAGATAGGAACCTATCGGTAAGGAAGATCTCCATGCCCTTATCTTCTTCAAGCCAAGCCTTCCCTAAGCCTTAAAGGGACTAAACTGATGAACCTACCTCTTTTCTTTCCTGCTCGCTCTTTTTAACTTCTGCCTTCCCCTGTGCTTAGCTACCCTTATTCTCAGGAATAAATGCTATCTTGAGTATTGAAACTTGCCTTAAAGGGTTCATCCTTCGCCTCTCTGAAATTTAGCCTTAACTACTGGGCGTGGCCTTTGTTACTGACCTTCGAATATACTCCTTGTTAGCAAGTCTTACGACAGACTCATTAAGAGAAGTGCGACTTCAGCACCGCGTCTATCGACCGGGCTAACTGCCCCCCGTTTCCCTATATAGAGTGACCTATTCCCCTTTTTCTTGGGTTTCACACTAAGACTAATGAGCTCTAAAATGATGCTTGGGGATTGCTTCTGCCCGTACTGTGCTTTCAACTACCGCCCACTAAATCAGTATAGTTTAAAAAGCAGTTAGCTTTATTGACTTAACCAGAAGAAGAAAGAAAGCGAGGTACGTGCCGATTTCCTATTAGCTTGTGTAACTCATGTCACCTAACGAATCAATTAGCTGTACTGATGAGCTAGTTTGCTATCTTTTCTGTGTCTACATGATGGATTGGCCGGCTTCCCCACTACTTGGATTGATCTCGTCCCCCTGTATGCTGTGTACCGCGTGCTGGCTTCACTCCATTTGAAAAGAGTCTCTTAGTCACCAGTGTATTAGAGTGTTGAGAGGGGGGCGGGCATTGGGCCTGTGTGTCGGATGGCAGCCGGAACTGCGGGTTCGCCCGGTAGTTAGATGGGACTACCATCGTAGGGACCCTTGAGAGCGGCTCTGAGAAAGCGTCAGATCCTTAGTTGGAATGGCGAGCCTTAGGCGGCATGCTGGGTGAAGCGAGAGCTTATACATACAAAGGATTGGCGATTGAGAAGAGGGAATGATCAAAGACCCTTCTATAATCCACCTAGGGTGGGAGAGCGAAGTGTGCTCAGCCCTCTTCCTCGTGTAGCTAGTTTGCTAAATAGAAAGTGGAAGAATTAGTCCAGTCTATGAGCAAGAAGAAGCAGCATCCATCCGGGCTTCCTTTTTAGGGATAAAAACCTAATTTCCCGTATCATTTTGTTATGGGATATTTTCTTAATATATGCTGTTTTTTCAATCGATATGACTGACGGAATGAAAGATGGAACTCTGCACTTTCTTCAGTAGGGGCAGATAGATTATCCACGTAAAAGTCAAATACGAAAGGTTAATGAAAGCAAAGAAAGATAGAACTTTCGGTACCTTTTTCCGGACAGGATCAATTGTCTTTCCATAGAACCTAAGGGATGAAGTCAACAAAGGAGTTGAGGTTGGGTGTCCAAGAGTCAGTTCATGTGGTCGGACCAGGATCTGCAATAAGCTTTGTTGTCTATGTCCTTTAAACAACTCGAAGTATGGAAGATATATTCTTTTGGTATGCTTTTAATTAAATCGATATTAGTCTATCAAGGTAGGACTTTACTAGTCACAAAGAAAAAGACGAATGATTCCTTATCGACGAAGGGTATTTCAGTATGGGCTTCAAGCCTTTTTGTTTGGCATATCTTCATAACTAACTAGTCTAAAAATTGGAAATATAGGTAAAAAAATCCTTCTTTTCTTCCCATTGATGATAGAGATTTTGTACGTTGAAGGCGCAAATCCTTGCTTTTTTTGTCTAATAAACATTTTATTCTGGGGGGCAAGTCTTTTCATCGGCTTCTGAGCCTGCGTTGGCTCTCTTTTCTGCCGGG